GGTTTGATAACCCGCTACTAATTCTTCTTCTGCTTCTGGTAAATCAAAGGGTAATCTCTCACACTCGGCTAGAGAAGAAATTAGAAAAACTGTAAACCCTATAGGTTGCCGCCACAAATTCCACCCCAAAAAACCATATTTTGACTGCGCTTCAACTATATCAACTGTACTTAAACTATTAGATAATCATAGTCGACGATAACATCACTGCTCTTGTCGCTATTACAGAACCGTACATGAGATTTTCACCTCATACGGCTCCTCATAGGTCACAAATAAGGACCTTTCAACATTATTTTGATGTGGTTATAAGATCGCTCGAGAGTCAAACGCTTATTCTAAGGTTTCGAATTAGACCAATGAAATTCTGTCTGCTAGATTTCGAATAAATAAAGTGCTTCTGAATTGATCTCATCTTTTAAGAATTTACATTTTTCTTTGTTGATTAAAAACTTTATCCTTGAATAAAAAAAGGCTTTTTAGACGAATATCGCATAGATATCTCAACCTATCATTTTCGATTACGAAAAAGAATTAGCGATTGCATTTCATAAAAGGAATTATATCTTTCTAAATATAGGTATGAATAAAAAAAAAGATCTCTTTATGCAATTCTAGTCTTTCTATTTTATTTCGTTCCTATTCTCCTTTCTCAAAAAAAGGGACATTATCCAAAGTAAAAGATTTCTTCGTTCTTGATAGTTATTTACTTAATCGGTGGATAGGAACATACTCTAGATCGAAATTGTGGGGGGTACTTCTTAATCATTTCTACCAACTTAAAGCCCGAACTCAAATTCCTTTTCTATAAAGAAATATCCTATTGGATAATTTCCAGAATCTCTATTATTAATCCTTTGTGTATCTTGGTCTTCCTAACCATCCACTCATTTTGTTTGAATCTCCCATTAGGGCAATCGCTATGTTAATAGATGGCAAAAACCCCATAAGTTGATCTTTTGAACCCGCTTCAAGTCATGATGACTAATCAACTAATCTTGGGGTAAACAGTCTCGACTGCTTATGTCTTTACTTTCACTTAATTCTTGTACATAGGAAATGAGATTGAATTCCTTTAACAGCAAATCTTTAAGCCGTTTTATTTCACTCATATAACTATCTGGTTTAGTTTATCAACCCCAATGATGAATAAAAAAATATAAAATAGATATTCAGTTCATTTAACTTTCTTGCTAGAAATAAAAGAAATAGGGTAAATCTTATGTCTCACTGAATCACACGTAGAGATATTGATAATACACATAGAGTTAATGGTATTTCATAACTAATTGATTGAGCAGCAGCCCTTAATCCACCTAAAAAGGAATATTTATTATTTGATCCATATCCCGACATAAGAAGTCCAACGGGAGCAAGGCTTGAAACGGCGATCCATAAAAAAACACCAATACTAAGATCAGCTAGAATAAGTCGATAGCTAAAAGGAATTACTGAATAACTTAGTAAAATGGATATGACCGCTATGGATGGCCCGATACTGAATAAACGAGTATCGCCTCTAGATGGAAGAAGATTCTCTTTGAAAAGTAGTTTTGTACCATCTGCTAGAGCTTGAAGAATTCCTAAAGGCCCGGCGTATTCAGGTCCAATACGTTGTTGTATTCCTGCAGATATTTCTCTTTCTAACCAAACAATTACTAGTACACCTAGTGTGATTCCTAATACAAGAGTAAAAATAGGGACAAGCATCCATATGATCCCATAGACCTCTTTTAAGGAGTCCAATCTGGAAAAAGAATTGATAGTTTGTATTTCAGTTGTATCAATTATCATTTCAACGATCAACTTCTCCCATAATGATATCTATGCTACCTAGTATCGTCATAATATCAGCCAATTTCATTCTTTTAACTAACTGAGGAAGAATTTGCAAGTTGATAAAACCCGGTGGTCGAATTTTCCATCTCCAAGGAAAAACACTCTGATCTCCTATCATAAAAATTCCCAATTCGCCTTTTGGTGCTTCAACTCTTACATAAAGTTCTTGTTTCGACAATTCAAAAGTTGGAGAAGGTTTTTTACTAATAAATCGATATTGAAAATCATTCCATTCAGGGTTTTTTATTCTATCAAAGCGTCGGATTTCTAAATTCTCATAGGGTCCCCCTGGAATTCCTTCCAGGGCCTGTTGGATAATTTTTATGGATTCTGTCATTTCACTGATTCGTACTAAATAACGCGCTAATGAATCCCCTTCTTTTTGCCATTGAACCTCCCAATCAAATTCGTCGTAACACTCATAACGATCAACTTTACGAAGATCCCATTGTATTCCGGAAGCTCGTAGCATTGGTCCTGATAAACCCCAATTTAGTGCTTCTTCTGCGCCAATAATGCCTACGCCTTCAACTCGTTCTAAAAAAATAGGATTCCGCGTAATAAGCTTTTGATATTCAGCAACCCCGGTTAAAAAATAATCGCAAAAATCCAAACATTTATCTATCCAGCCATGAGGTAGATCAGCAGCTACTCCTCCGATACGAAAATAATTATGCATCATGCGCATACCGGTGGAAGCTTCGAATAGGTCATATATCAATTCTCGTTCTCGAAAAATATAGAAGAAAGGAGTCTGTGCCCCAATATCTGCCATAAAAGGGCCAAGCCATAACAAATGGGAAGCGATACGACTCAACTCCAACATAATTGCTCTGATATAGCTAGCCCTTTGAGGTACTTGAATATTGCCTAGCCGTTCCGGTCCATTTACAGTTATTGCTTCTGTGAACATAGTAGCTAAATAATCCCAACGCGTTACATAAGGCAAATATTGTATAATTGTTCGATTTTCCGCAATTTTCTCCATCCCTCTATGTAAATAACCCAATATTGGTTCACAGTCAATAACATCTTCACCGTCGAGAGTAACTATCAATCGAAGAACACCATGCATTGATGGGTGGTGAGGTCCCATATTGACTATCATGAGGTCTTTTCTTGTAGTTGATGCAATCATAAGTTTTTTTCCCGAGTCATTCTTCCATGCGTTTCTGAAAGTCAAAAGAAGTTCATCAAAATGGAAATGAATAAGTTTAAATGGTATCACACTTAAGATTAACGAGTTTTTATTTCTCGAATACCCAACTCACCAATTAATTCTTTATAACGCCCTATATTCTTTTTTGACAAATAAGCCAGCAGTCGTTGACGTTTTCCCAAAATTTTTCGCAAACCTCTCTGAGATGAAGAGTCCTTTTTGTGCAATTCCAAATGTGAAGTGAGTCTCCTTATTTTAGTGGTGAAACTGAATACTTGAAATTCAACAGACCCTCTGCTTTCTTCGTTTTCTTTTTGAGAAATAATCGAAATGAATGAATTTTTGACCATAAAAAAATGCCCTTGACCCCTTTTTTTTACAGATATGTATTTTACTGATCAGCAATAATAATGCCATTCATTTTAATGTTGTATATACAACAATAGAATTTATGAACTCCTAATTTTCTGAAATCAAATCAATCCAATTTAAAATTGGATTTAGATAGAGGATAGAAAGGGATTGGTACATTTTCGCATCGAAGAGTTTAGAGCGAAAATGAAGCAGGTTCTGTTGATTTCTTTTGCGATCTAATTGAGACATATTTCGTATTGGCTATTCGAATGAAATGTAAGACATGTGATGTGTGTATTTGGTTGCTTTCATATACCCTATAAGCATATAGTAATCATATAAGTATATAGTAAGCATATAGTGAAAAAGTGTATTATTCACGAATTAAAAATTCGTGGATACATCTGTATCCTTAATATACAAAAATGACTGCCATTGTTGGTATCAAACCAAGAACGATTCATACAAGCTAAATCTTCTAATCGATAATTAGGCCAAAGAAAAAGCTTTAATTTCATTAATTTATTTTTCTCTCTATCCAGATGTTTATTATCAGCCGAAACTTGTTTGCTGTTTTTTACGTTCTTCTCGTTCAAAAATACTGAATTTCTATCTACACCATTCCTACTCTTTGAATTGAAACAAATTAGAATTCTCAATTTTCTACGACATCTAAACGATAAAATATTTTCAGGAACAGGCAGAACTTTGTGCCTAGTTTCAGTTATTCTTTGATGTGGTGAACTAGCTTCATAAAAATTATTCTTAGAAATATATCTTTGTTCTTGATATTTTTGATTAGTTTGGTGCTTACTCTTATTAAATAAGTAAATACCTATGATTTGATACATAATCAATTGTCCATCGTCGTTTCCAGGCAAATGAATGGGGTCTATAATCAATACTCCCCTTTTCATCAATTCTGTAATAGTTAAACTCTTCTGAATCAACATTATATCCAAACGCATTTCTATCTTTTGAATTGAGGATATAAAAATGTTTCTTGGATCTATCAGTCTAAGGAGGAGACAATATACCTTGATATTATTGATCATTTTTTGATTCAAAGTATTGTACCATCTCAATTGAAAAAGCAAATAACGTTTCAGGAATAAATCCAGTTCTTCTTCTGTGTTGCTTTTGTATTGTTTTTGATTTTTCCCTTTTTTCATGTCTGATCTTTCGTAATATTCTTCAATGTCTTTTTCTTGTGAAAGAATAGAGCGAAAGTATCCTCGGCTTGTGTATTCTTTTTGTTCTTGATTTCGATTATTTTTAGTCGATGGTATCAAAAAACTTCCTTTTTCCTTTTCATTGATCTTTTTATTTATATTCAAATTTAAAAGAAGTAATTTACTTGGTATAAACCAAGGTTTCATTTTATATGCATTATAAAGTAACACAAATTCTGGGAAGAACCAAAGTTCAAGATTCGATATGGGATGCTTTAACATTTTTTCATTCATTCCCATCCAATCAAAAAATACTTTGTAGGGGTTTGGTGGATTGATTTCTGGAATAATAAGATAAAAAAGATCTTTTTTATTAATTATTTGAGAATTATTAGTACCAATCTGAGTATCTTGATTTCTATTAGTATCGATCCCGATCCAGGTTTCAATATCTACCCTTTGTATAAGAGAAAAATTTATGATTTTCCAATCAAAATATTTTCTATCCGCAGTTTTTTCCATAGGTAGAATATCTACCTTTCCTAGAAAATTATTGATAGAAATACTCCTCAGCATATCAAAAAGGGTGTCTTTATGTGTGTTATAAGAAATCTCTTGGTTCTTATTTCCTTGAAACGGGGATCTAGAAAAAAAGCATTCCGTTTTATTTTCATAATCATAATTCAAAAATTTATATGATAAAAGATCATATCTATAGTATTTTTTAAAATTATTTTTTTTATTCGATTTATTCGCTAATGAATAGACTTCATTTTTTTGTTGTTTTTTGGAATCAATTAATTCGTTTTTTTCATATGAATGCCTTTTGCTAAAATTTTCCTTTTTCGTCATACGACAGCGGCGAACTCTATTTCGCCACTTTTCTGATATTAATCTAGACCATCTCATCTGAGATAAATCGTATTGATTATAGCTTTTCAACCATCCTTTCCATTGATTCATTTTAGAACTCGAAACTCCTAATTTCGAATGAAACATCTCTTCTATTTCAAAAGAATCCTTTATTTCAGACTTAAGAAAAAAACGGATTCCTTGATATTGAAGAATAGATCTTAATTGAGACGAGTTACTAACTTGGATTTTTGATAATTTGTAAAATACATATGCTTGTGACATGTAGGATAAGTCATAAAAATAATGTGAATATTTTTTACTAATACTATCAAATGGCTTTTTTTTAGTTGATAGAAACGGAATTGGATTTTTATTTTTTTTATTAAAATTTTCTTGCTTTCTTTCGTTATTGTAAATGAATTTATCAATAATTTTTTTTTTTGATTTAAGAAGAAGTTCTATATTAATTCTGGGAATATTAATGATAGATAAAAACATATATGTGTATATTCTTTCAATGAAGAAGTTAAAAAAGAGGGATAATTTAGAGATTAATCGAGCATTTCTTCTTTTTAATATTTTCCATTTTGCTAATCTTTTAGCATTATAACTTGTTTTGTTAGGACTAATATTATTTATTCTTGTAGTGACTTTGTTCTTCTCTTTTATAATTCTTTCTATTTTATTTCGAATTTTACTTGTTCTATCAGTCAGATCCTTCATCTTTTTTTCTGTCAATGAAGAATTTGACCAATTGGTAGATGCAATTTGACTAAGGGATTTGTTAATTATTTGATTGCTGATTATGGAATCTTTTTCTCCTTTATTTTCACTAGATTCATATACTTCTCTTAATTGAAATAATAGAATTTGATTTACTTTTGAAAGTTTTTTTATTTTTTCTTTTATAAAACTAACAACACTTTTGATAATCCATTTTTTTGTTTCTTTTGAAGCTTTTCGAAGTGATTTTGTTTTTTCTTTGAAAACTATTAGAACTAGAAAATACTTCTTTTTTAATTTTCCAATTTGTTTTTTGAATTCCTTGAAAATTGGTTTAAAAAAGGAAGGTCGCTTTCGGGGTGAACCAAAAAGAGATTCAGTTTCTATTCCCCAAATTGTTAAAAAACAAAAATCATCTTTTTCTTTTTTCTTTTTCATTAAATCTTTCTGAGAGTATCGTAGTTGCGATTTGTGCCAAGGTTTTAGACAGAAAGGAAATAATATTTTTATCTGAATACCCTCTGTCAACCAATTTTTAGGAAATTCTGTTTCTGATAAAGGAACACCACTATAAGTACATTTAATATAAATCTCTCTATTCCAGTCCTGTAAATCCTCAGACCATTCAGGAAGTTGCAATAGGAATATACGTACAATATTTTTCGCGATTATCAATAAAGGGAATAGAATATATTTTCTAAAAATGGATTGAGTTAATACCAAGCAACCTCTTATTACTTGCCTAAGTGGTGTGCTATTCCAGGCCTCTGATATCTCTGTTCGTGCGTTCTCCTTTCTTTTGTTCTCCTCGTTTTTTTCTTTTATTCTTTTTTGCTTTTCTATATACTCTGCATTTTTGAATACTTTACTTTTTCCTACCCCATTTTTAAAAATTTGTTTAATCAACCCGGAGATATCAAAAGAAAAAAGAGGGGATTTTGTCATTCTGTTCAAAAAAAGAGGGGCATGCGCGTTTGCTTGAAACAATTTCCAAATTACTATTTTACGCCTTTGAGCCCGCATAGAACCTTTGATTAGACCTCGCCGAAAATCTGATTGTTTTGAATAGCGCATCAAATATATTAGGTCTGTTTGATCGGGTGTATTAAAATACTTATTAGTATTAGGATCAAATTTTTGCTTGTTACCAGTAAAAATTACTACACGTTTCCCTTTTCTTGCGCGAATTTGATTATCTACTGGGATACCTTCTTGATATTCTCCTGATTGTTGTTTCAAATCTGTGATTAATTTATATGTGTATCGAGGGACTTTTTTAATTATTTCTTTTATTTTAATTGATTTTCTACGAATTTTTTGATGATTAGCATCCTTATTTACAAAATAAAAATAGTTCAAATATTTTGTTTTTTTTTCTGAATCTATTTTACTGATGAA